TTGCATATCCTTACTGGTTTTCCAAATTAATCCTGCGGATACATATAATTCAGAAGAATATGTGAGTGATTCATATACAGCATCCCTTTCTTTTATCAACGGTTCCACCAATTGATATGTTTCCCCAAAGAATTGAAATTCAATTTCTTGATCTGTATCTTCAATTTTTGGAAACTTATAAAGTTCTTCTGTTAAGCCCCGATCCATGAACCCACAAAATCCTTCAAATTGTATCTGATTCAACCCAGGTATTGTAGACATTTCCCCATTTTCATCCCCGAGCATTTTGAATTTCCCATTTATCAAAAAAATCCCATTCTTTTCTCATTCTTCATCGAATCATATGAATCGATCTAATAATGATGGAATTGAATTTCTATTCTGTTTACTGAATCACATGAAATTTTATCTAACTCCATATACCATATAATATATATGGAATGTATGAAATATGGAATGCGTATGAACGGAAGAAGAAAAATTATACTCAAATTTGAATTTCTATTTATAACAAACAGATCCAGAAAATAATTGATAAATGCCATTTAGCCTTATGGAGTTTTGTATAGAATATCAAAAAAAAATAATAATTCAATTTCTACCATTATTATGATATTACATATTCCAATCCGATTGAATACCAGAAAAATGAAATGAATTCCTGATTTAATCTGTTCGTTGAGATAAAGACAAAATAATCATAAAATATATATAGAATATATATAGGGAGAGAGTTGATTTTTCTAGCACTTAATTTTTCATGGATTCCATTGTTCAAAAAATGATTCGCATAGAAAAGAGATGTTTTTACCCCCTTTTTAGTTTTTTAGTTTTTTAGTAGAATATTTAGAATATGATTGAAGTGCGTACGAAAAGAGGGCTTGTATTTATTAAACATGTGCAGATATAGCATTTCTATTTATATATGTCTTTCCTCTTTTCTTTTTATTCCATTATAGCGCTCTAGTGGAGACAACACATGGCGCGTTCTATCAAAAATTCTATTTTTTCTTTAATTTTAATCTATTCAATGAAAAATTGAAACACGATAATTTCTTGCTGATTCCCTATGGACATCATATCTAGATAGATAAAATACCTCATTAGATAACTATAGCTGTGTAACAACTTATGTTCTGGGGTTTACATAGAATTGCTCTTATATTATTATATTATATTATAATATAATTGAAATAAAGAAAGTTTTTTTTTTATTGAAAAAAAATCAATACTGATTAGTTATGTATCCATTTTGATTTTATTATACCATTATAAAAAGACAAGGGAAGAAGAATCGTCCATAAATTTCCAGTCAATAGTTAATAGTTAATGGTTCCAATTTATTTGTCCTGAATTTTGACTTTTGTAACTGAGAATCCACATTTTCTTTTTCAATAGAAAAGAAAAAAGAAAGGGAAAGTTTTTAGATATTGTGTGTCTTGAGATACTATGACCAATTGAAGGTATGGATCCAATCTAAAAATAAAAAGGGTCTCATTTTTTTGTTTGTAGCCTTTTGGCGACATGGCCGAGCGGTAAGGCGGGGGACTGCAAATCCCTTATTCCCCAGTTCAAATCCGGGTGTCGCCTGATCAACAAAAAACTCGAAATCCTATATTCTGTTTTGCTGATATAACTCGACAAATTTTCTCCAGCAAAAACAAGTGTAAGAAAAGGACTCTTGATACTTTCTTGAGTATAAACTTCCGGAGGTTTTGTTTTCTAAAGTGTTGTAGTCTAGGATTCAAGGAAAAACTAGAGTAGTGGAAGGGAATCAGTAAATCTTGATATGGTAGCCCCTCCCCTACTAATGGAACTAATGGAGGGGCTACTAGCGGAGTCTTGAATTAGATTGGATAATGGGAGTGTCTAATTAACTAATGAATGGTTGTAGAAGGGTTGGAAGATACTTTGTATAGAGACTGATGAAAGTCTCTGAGTGTTCAGGCATCCAATTAATATTAGATTGGATGGATAATTGGCTTTTACTTTTACTTAATGAGGGACACCAAAAGAAAGAATAAGTCTTATTATTGCTACATGTGAGTAACATTCTTTTGATACTTCAAAAAGTGTTACTGCGTATTTTGCTTGTGCTTAATGGTTCTCGATTTTACTAGAAATCATATAAGAACTTGTTATAAGTTATAAGCGGATTTATTGAAGTGTTTCATCAACGGTGGTGTGTCAGAATTCCCTTTTCTTTTTGACTATGCGCCGGTAATTCCACTATTATTTGTGAACAATAATGGAAAAATTCCTTCATATTTGTTTCATATTCATAGAGATAGGGGACATAATACACATGGATATAGTAAGTCTTGCTTGGGCTGCTTTAATGGTAGTCTTTACATTTTCCCTTTCACTCGTAGTATGGGGAAGAAGTGGACTCTAGGGGTACTCCTAATTGGGTTGAGGAATCAAACCGTATCAATTGTTTTCAAGATCGTTTTGCAAAGCCTTTTTTTTTAACTATTTTATTAGTCTTCATTTCGAAATTCTTGGATTCTAGTGAAGTTCTAGTGAAGTAATGTATTCTATGAATAATATATATGAATAATACCCTTTCAATCAAAATCAAACAAACAGTTCAATAATTCCCATGTTCGTATTTCGAAAGTAAACTTGTTTTTATTTCCTTCCCTCTTTACTCTTACTGTTCAAAGAGAAAAAAAGGAGTTTTTTTTATTTAATAAGATCTTGCCTCAGTGGAGTCACATATTGCACGCTTACCCCCTGTTTTATTTATTATTTTAGGAATTTCATTTATGCCATGCTTTATTGACTCATTTCATATCATGGATCAAAGAAAAGAAGTGAAATTTTAAATCGGTAGGGTATACCCCTTTTTCGAAACGAAATACGAAGAAAAGTTACCATAGAACTGAACTCTTTGGATCATCTGTCAACTGCTCAATGAATTACTTCTTTGGAATGTTAAAAAAAAAGGATTACTTGGTTTTCGTTTTTTTTTATAAAATTAATATATGCCTATTCCATTCCATTTTTCCTTCATTTCTGATTATTTTCAATATGAATCTCGGTATCCATCAAAAGAATCAAATCCATGAAATGAAAGAATTAGAAAATCGTAAGACTTGCCTTTCAATTATTTCAGATTGATTGAAATCAACACAAATAAAATAGATCAAGCGAAGAAATAAAATTGAGATACTATGTACATTACATATATTTAATTGATATCGACATGGATGAAGATACATATTGTAGATTTATCTATATTAAGCTTGTATCTTTATACATTACAATAATAGATATAGATAGTATGGTAGAAAGATTCATATATATTTTTTTCTACCATACTATCGAGTTTTATAGGATACTGCTGATTCTAGTCCATTCATTTTCTTTAAGCCGTGAAATTGGAATCCTTTTTTTCTTAAATCCTTGATAAAAAGTCAAGTTTCATTCAAATTAATCACTTTGACTGACAGTTTTTACGTATATTATAAGTAAAAAAGCGGTAGGAACTAGAATGAACAGCGCTGTAGCAATAAATGCGAGAATATTTACTTCCATAATTTCATTGTTTTTTTTTACTTCGCAATAACTCGGGATTTAATCCCATAGAGATGAGAAATTTGTCGCTTGTAAATTCAATGCGATGACTTATATTTCAATGACATCGAATCGGATCAATATCATGAATAACAATATCTAAGCTATCAAATCGATTCACCGTCGAGAATTGAATAGTATAACATAGGAAGATCTTTTATCCACACCGAAAATGGGATTCCTGGTCCAATCAAAAGAATTCCTTTCCTTTATTTACTTTATTTATATATATTCTTTTCCACTCTTTCTTTTCGATAATCTACCACCTTCCTTGTACAATCATCGGATGATGTATCGTTGGGAATGAAATTATGTCATTTGTATCCCCTTTCACAGAAAATGGAGGGATCAATTGATGTATTTTTTTTATTGCATCCGTCGGGACTGACGGGGCTCGAACCCGCAGCTTCCGCCTTGACAGGGCGGTGCTCTGACCAATTGAACTACAATCCCAGGGAAAGAAAGAAAAGTGTACAGCATAGCTATTCTTATGATTTCATTCAAGCCATTTTCTATTTAGATTTTAGATTCGAATCGCCGTGTTGTAACAAACAAAGGCGCGAGTGATATATTGATATCCATACGGGTATGCACTTTAGTGAGAGCGGCGCGGATTACTAGTTACTAGGAATCCTTTCGTTATTGCCAAATAAATCGATCGATAATCAATTTTAAAATGAAAAAAGAGTCTTTTTTGTTTACTTTACTCTTTCTTTATACTTAATGATCCTGATATGAATCTAGATCGTTATCAAGTTCAGAATTTATGGGAACAAATAAATAGAACAAATAAAAAACAAATAGCGGTAGGGATGGATATATCAGAAAATTGGACTTTTTTTTTATTCTTCCCTACTTTTTTTTCCCTACTTTTTTTGTTTTTTTGTTTGGCTTTTCTGGAAAACAAAATACAAAAAAATGGGCATTTTTTGTTATGGCGGATCAGCGAATTATTGGGCCGAGCTGGATTTGAACCAGCGTAGACATATTGCCAACGAATTTACAGTCCGTCCCCATTAACCGCTCGGGCATCGACCCAGGAAGAATCAATTCTAGGTTTATTGATAATCCACGATCAACTTCCTTTCGTAGTACCCTACCCCCAGGGGAAGTCGAATCCCCGCTGCCTCCTTGAAAGAGAGATGTCCTGAACCGCTAGACGATGGGGGCATATTTGCCTGACCGCGATCATACTATGATCATAGTATGAACAGTTTTTTGAAATTGTCAATATAATGGAATGGTATGACTAGATGCCAAACCAAAGCTTTTTCCATCTTTTATGATTTTCCATTTTTGATTCATGATTTATACTCAGTAAATCATTCATTTTAATCGCCACTCTATTCTATATAGAAATGAATTAGATAAATTCAATCTATTATAGATATATAAAGAAACTAGATTATATTAATAATACA